AAAATAATGGGGCTGAAGAAAATACCAATTCAAATTAAAAATAACGTTGCTGCATGGATCTGGGTTATAAATTTTATCATTTTCATCCATTAAATAATATTTAAATTTAATTACTTGAAAAGTCTGGTTTAAATTGTCCAGTTGCAAATCGTTTTTCTTATTATGAGTTATTAAATGAGAAAATCCATAAGCATTCGCAATTAGAAAGACTGTTCCTAAAGGACCCGTCCAATTCTTAATTGGAATTAGAGGATCTTTTGTAATTTTAATTGATTCTTTTATTAAATTGTGATATTTTACATCGCTGAATGGACCCATTCGAAAACAATTAGATGATGACAAAATTATCAACGATTGGAATCCCGTATTTCTATTCAATACCGTATGAATAGTTCTTTGATTTTGATTAAGGGGTTGTTGAATTCTTTCCTTGGAATAACTGGCAGAAAACGGGTTGATATTGGTGCAATCCGATCCATTAGCAGAGAGCAATCCTGAGCCCGACAGATCATTCCTTTTTCCGATATATGAAATAGTGGATTTCGCTAAGTTGATTCTTAGGAAATGTCGAATCAAACCCTTCGGCCTTAACCTCAGTTTAACAAAGTAAGCACCGGCTTCTTGACTAGAAGAACTTTTTTTGTCTTGCTCCCAATTCAATACTAAACAAGTTCGCACTAATTGAATATTAGTATCAGAAATTCCTCGAATTGGTTTACCATTTCCATAAAGGATATAATTGACAACTCGCAGTTTCACATTATCCCTTTCCTGCAATAGATCCGGCGGGAAAAGCGTTGCTAAAGTCATACCGTCCTTTATTTCATATGTGACGACAGGCCGAAACAAAACAAAATACTTTTTCTTGCTAGGTGTGATCCGTTGAACATAGATCCAATTTTTCCATTTTTTTGATTCCTTGGCGTTTTGTTTTCCTGTTGCTGGTGTTATCAAAACGCCGCTATGTCGGGATATCTTATCTGTCTCTCTAGGAAAATGGATATCTCCAGAAAGTATTTTAAGTTCAATTCTTTTTTTTTTTCTCTCCACCCGGACCAACCCGCCTACGCGGCTTCTTATATTTAAAGTAATTTGTGTATCAACCCCAATGATACTATTGTTCCGTACCATTATGGAAGAAGATCCGGGTAAGATATGCACTTCCTCGGGAATGAAAAAAAACGGATCTACTTTCATTTGGTATTTTGGCCTAAATTCCTTGCCTCCTCCATACTCAATTAAATCCTCTTTTTTGGCGATTGAATGCATTTCTAGAGTTCCATATTTAGTAATGCCCGAACTCTTTCTTCTGTATCGAGGATCGTCGAAATAAGCAAGAATGCTATTTCTATGGAAAATGCCATTGATAGGGATTTCAACCGAGATACCTGAAGAAGGCTTTAGTGCGTTATCGCGTTCTTGAATCGATTGGAATGGAATGATGAATCTATTTCTTCGCCTCTTTGAGAATAAATCATAATTCTGGTAGAGAATGGCCGGATCATTGAGATTACAACGACCAGTACATATAATTCGACTAAGGTCGGAATAATCAGAAATCCTATCTTCTTTTTTAACTTTACCCGAAAAATGCAAGGGAAAAGATTTGTGTCTCGAATCATCATTTGTTTCTGAGAGGTTAGAAGCGGATCTGGACCTTCTCTTGATAGAACGAGAATGCGCACTCATTTGATCTTGATCCTTGTGGAGTGAAAATGAGACTAAACTGGATCTGCACGGCCCTCCGAATAATATCCATAAATGACTTGTTTTTGGTAATAGATGAACATTACCATATGTAAATTCGGGTGCATGATACACATCGATGCTCCAGTGCATTTCTCCGTCTGAGTCAGAATAAATATGTTTTCGAACTTTCTCTTTAAAATTTAAAGTGGATGTTCGTGCGCGAATCTCAGCAATCACTTGTTCTGATTGGACATATTGATCGTTTTGGACTAAAAGAAAACTTTGAGGTGGAATATTTACATTATGTCGAGTATCTTCACTCTCAACAGTTACTAACAAATTTAGAGAACATAGAAACGCGGGATGCCCATGGCGTGTACGTGTCGGATGAACCAAATCCGCATTGAATTTAATTTTTCCATTTGAAGGGGCCCGCACATGTTCTGCAGTACCCCCCGTGAATACTCCGCCAGTATGAAACGTTCTTAATGTTAATTGAGTACCCGGTTCTCCAATCGATTGGCCTGCAATAATACCTACAGCTTCTCCCAATTCAACCAGGTCGCCATGAGTAGGACTCCGTCCATAACATAATCGACAGATCCAAGATGCACTCCTACAAGTAAAAGGAGTTCGAATAGCTATTGGTTGTGCTCGAAGGGTTATGAATTGATTTACAAGTCCAATCCCAATATCTTGATTTCGGGTAGCAATACACCGGGTGCCAATATATATATCATGAGCTAATAGACGACCCATTAATGTTTGGATAAAAATCCTTTCTGACACCATCTCATTCGGAAGACTCACA